TCCAACTTCAAATATGAATACTACCGCCGGAGTTTTATGATTTATGAAAAACCCAAAGCCCCTTATCGGATTTGAACCGATGACTTACGCCTTACCATGGCGTTACTCTACCACTGAGTTAAAAGGGCTTGTTTGGTTCAATTCCTGAATAAAGCCACTATGAGTTTAGTATATATACTTATTATAATAGATGTACATCTATATATATCTTATAATAAGGATATAATTAAGGATAGGGGTTCATTCAGGAATGAACAATTTTACTTATCCAGTAAATTAAATATTAAATATAGGGTTAGGGTATACTAGTGAATACTAGGTAAAATAGTTATTTGATAAATATCAATACAATGAATTGTTTCAAGACCTACCATAATTGACATTATAACTAAATTCATTAGAGTGATACATGTATCTACTAATTTAACATAGATCCAAGATATTTCATTGAATCATTGATAAAGAGATTCGGAGTGGCCTTTGAAACAAATTTTTTAGTGAAAAGAATTCTATAGAATCGTGAAAGACGGAAAGATCCTTCGTATCGAGTCATTCCATTATATTGACAATTTAAAAAAACTATTCATACTATGAGCATAGTATGATGGCGGTCGTGCAAGTATGCCCCCATCGTCTAGCGGTTCAGGACATCTCTCTTTCAAGGAGGCAGCGGGGATTCGACTTCCCCTGGGGGTAGGGTGCTACGAAAGGAAGTTGATCGTGGATTATCAATAAGCCTGGAATTGATTCTTCCTGGGTCGATGCCCGAGCGGTTAATGGGGACGGACTGTAAATTCGTTGGCAATATGTCTACGCTGGTTCAAATCCAGCTCGGCCCAATAATTCGCCGATCCACCCTGAAATGATATAACCCATTTGTTGCTATTTCAGAAATGTCCGATCCCCCAATACGGAAGAGAAAAATTTTCTGGTATATCTATACCACTACTTATTGACGCTATTTTTACAACAAATTCCTTGCTAATGATCTAGATTCATATCAGGATCTCTAAGTATAAAGTCAAGTTTAAGGAAAAGAGTAAATAAAAAAACTTTTTTCATTGAAAAAGTTATTATCAATTGATTTGGCAATACCGAAAGGATTAGTAATAATCCAGGCTGCTCTCACTAAAGTTAATATACATATGGGTATCAATATATCACACTCGCGGCTCTGTTACAACACGCCAATTCTAATCTAAATTGAAAGGGTTACAATGAAATAATAAAATATGTATATTTTATTATGGTATTTACTTGGGATTGTAGTTCAATTGGTCAGAGCACCGCCCTGTCAAGGCGGAAGCTGCGGGTTCGAGCCCCGTCAGTCCCGACGAATCCAAATTCAATAAAAAAATATATAAATTCATCTCTCTATTTTTTGTGAAAAGAAGTACAAATAGCAGAATTTCATTCCCAACGGCGATCCCTCTTCTTTTTTTTTTTTTTCGATTACTCCCGATCTGTGGAATAGAGTTAGAGTACTGTATGTTTCCCGGGAGTACATAAATGGAATTTGTACGATATAAAATAAATTTATCATAGTTACTGTGATAGATTTAATCTTAAAAGTATATCCTTTTCTGGCCCGATTTTGTGTAACCTCAATTTCTAATTTCACTAATTTGAAATAGTCTATCTCATTCAAATTTCACATTGAGCTTTTGATATATGCGTCCCGTTACTAATTCAAGTAAAGAGGATTTAAAAAATAAAGATCAAACAAGGATCACTTTTTTATTAACGAGGTAATGCAATTTTTTTTTATAAGGGTTTTTTCCTTGAAAGAACAAACCTTTTAAATTTATATATAAATAGTTAATTTGATGGAATATTAGATTTTTTATACCAGAACTTGTACTCGTCTTTATGATACTTCTTTTGTTTTCCAAGAAGATTAGATAAGGAGTTTAGAACTTAACTCCTTCCTTTTTTTCATTTAGCTTCTAGGGTTTGGTGGGGTTTGTTTAGAACCAATGGTAAGTGGAAAGGTGGTTCGATGATACTTCATCAGATGATTGTACAAAGAGGGCGGTAGATTATAGAAAAGAAATAATGTAAAAGAATGATAAATAAATAAAAAAAATAAAGGAATTATTGAGTGGATCAGGAATCAAATTTTGAGTTCGGTATGGATAAAAGATCTTCCTATGTTATACTATTTAATTCTTGACCATGGATCGATTTGATAGCTCAGATATTGTTATTCATGATATTGATCCGATTCGATATCATCGAGATGTAATTCATCCCATTGAATTTACAGGCGAACGATTTATTATCTCTATGGGATTAACTCCCGAGTTATTGCGAATTAAAGAAAAATTAAACAATGAGATTATGGAAGTAAATATTCTCGCATTTATTGCTACTGCACTGTTTATTCTAGTTCCTACCGCTTTTTTACTTATAATATACGTAAAAACAGTCAGCCAAGGCGATTAATTTTAATTAAACTTGCCTTTTTAGTTCTTAGCAATAATTGATCGAGAAGAAAAGGATTAAAATTTCGCGCCTTAAACGAAATGGGCAGACTAGAATCAGCCGTATTCTATGAGATACAATAGTATGGTAGAAAGATTCAGATCTTTCTTTCTACCATACTATCTAGTATTGTTATTTTAGTGTATTGTATAAAGTTGTATTCTAATACAGGGTAATTTAATATATATCAATCGACAATAGTATCGTCATATTCCTTTCCTATATATGTAAATCAATTACATATATACTATAGTAGTAATGTATATTACTCTAGTGTCCCGATTCTATTTCTTTGCTTTATTTATTTGTATTTAATTTGTATTGATTTCAATAAATTTAAAATAATCGAAAGCGACTCTTACGATTCGAATTCGTAGAATACATTACTCCACTAAAATCCAAGAGAATTTCTAAATTAATATATTTTCAATTTTAAAATTGAAATAGTGAAATTCAAAATAAAAAAAACTTTGCCGAATGGTCTATAAAAAAAAATTGATACAGTTTAGTTCCTAAACTCAATTAGTAGTACTTCTAGAGTCCACTTCTTCCCCATACTACTAATGAAAGGGAAAACGTAAAGACTACCATTAAAGCAGCCCAAGCAAGATTTACTATATCCATGTGAATTATGTCCTCTATCTCTATGAAGGAATTATTCAATTATTGTTCACCAATAAATAATAGTGGAATCACTGGCGAAGAGTCAAAAGGTTATTCTGACCCAACATCGTTGATGAACCAATCCAATAAATCCAATTATAACAAGTTCTTATAGGATTTCTAGTATAATGAGAAAATATTAAGCACAAGCAAAATATGCGGAGAACTCCTTGTAAGTATCAAAGAAATGCTACTACCATGTAGAAAACAGAAAAAACCTATTCGTTCTTTTGTTGCTCTTCATTAAATTAAGTAAAAAGTATAACAATATAGAAGTAAGATAGATCACTATTTATCACATACACTATTTCTTTCCTTCTTTCCCATTTTATTTTGATCTAATCCTTACCGTCTACCTATTGTCTCTATGAAAATAAAACAATGGGAAGACGTCCTATTATGTTCTTGACTGGGGGTTAACAAAAAATATGAATTTCTTTTTGTACTTTATTAGAAATATATAAAGTATAAGTAAGTAAAAGCCAATTAGACATTCAATCCATATTAATTAGATTGAATGCCGGAGCACTCAAGGACTTCCATGAATATGTATACAAAGTATAGTATCTTACGGCCTTTCCGAAACTAAAAATAGAATTGGATTTCCTTTCCGTCCAGCCATCCCATCTAATTCAAGACCCGGTCAGTAGACACTCCATTAGTAATGGAGGGACTATCACGATTTACCTGTTCCTTTTCAGTACTATAATCTTTCCTTAAATCCTATACGCTAAGGGGATTTACAGCATTTTAGAGAACGGAACCCCCGGATACTTAGAATTATAATCAAGCAAAAACATCCTTTTCCTCCGCTTGTTTCTGCTGGAAAAAATTTGGAAAATTATATCAGCAAAATAGAAAAAAGTATTTCGATTCTTTTGGTGATCAGGCGACACCCGGATTTGAACTGGGGAAAAAGGATTTGCAGTCCCCCGCCTTACCGCTCGGCCATGCCGCCAAAACGATACAAAATATATTCAAAAATTTCCCTTACCTTTTTTCTATTGAAAAACAAAAATTTTATTTTTCAGTCACAAAACAAAAGAAGAAATTCAGAACAAACTGGAACCGTTAACTATTAGTTCATAAATGATTCTGGAATTTTCATCGAAAATTGGGCTTCCTTAATGATATAAGAAAATCGAAATTGATACATAACTAATTAGTCGCGATTTTTTTATTGAAAAAAAATCCTTCTCAATTTTAATTATAACAGCAATTATGGGTATATGTAAATCCCAGAACATAAATTGTTACACAATGTTATCTAATCGGGTATCTTATCTGGATAAGATGCCCATAAGTAATTTTATGGAAAGTATCATGCTTAAATTTTCATTTTCAAAATTTTTCTTTGAAAATTATGATAGAGCATAACATGTTCTGTCCTGAATAGAGCTCTAATAAAGGGGGAAGCAGCATATGTATATATAGATAGCTATAGTTAGATTTAAATCTGCACATGTTTATTAATCAAAATAAGCCTTCTTATACACTTCAATTATACACTTCAATCATATTCTACTTCTACAAATTTGACTAAAAAAATAGGGAAAAATATCTCTCTTCTCTGCGAATTTTTTTTTTAACAATGAACCAATGAATCCACGAAAAACATTTCGTACGAAAAATTCTATATTGTTTCTGATTATTATGTCTTTGTCTCATTATCTCATTGAACAGATCAAATCCTGAATACATTTATGGTCTCCAATTGGAATACGGAATATCATAATAATGGTAGAAATTGAATCCCTTTTCGTTTTGATATTCTATACAAAATACCATAAGTCTAAGTAGAATTTGTACAATTTATCAAGTCCTTTCCATCTGTTGTCCAATTTGAGTCAAAA